GGATGTCCTAATACGTTACAAAATCTCATTTTAGCCAACGATCCAATCAGAGGACTAATTGGAACTACTGTATCAATTTTCTTCATAGCATTATCCATTAGAAATGAATTTTCTAGCATTTGACTCCGTACCACTGAAAGATTTATTTGCATATTTGAAAGATAACCCAAAAAGCTGAGGGAATGTTTGCATAATTGGTTTATATACATCCTTCCTGGTTGAGACCACACAGAAAAATGACATTGCCATAAAAGAACAAGGTAATATTTCCATTTATTCATGAAAAGAGGCGTATCTTTTGAAGTCAGAATTGATTTTCCTTGATATCTAACATAATGCATGAAGAAATCCTCGGAGAACCAGAAGCTAGTTGGAAAATCATTAGCAAAGACTTCTTCTACGGGATGGTTTATTTTTCCATAGAAATATATTCGCTCAAAAAAGACCCCAGAAGATGTTAATCGTAAATGAGAAGATTGGTTACGTAGAAAAAGTAAGAAGGATTCGTATTCAAAAACATGAGAATTATATAGGAACAAGAATAACCGTGGATTACTTTTTGTAAAAATAGAAATATATTTATTTGGAATAAGAAGACTATTCCAATTATAATAGTCATGAAGAAAAAACCGTAATAAATGCAAAGAAGAGGCATCTTTTACCCAGTAGCGAAGGGTTTGAACTAAAATTTCCAGATGAATCGGGTAGGGTATTAATACATCTGATACATAATTTAAATGTGATAATTTGTCCTCTAAAAAAGGAAATATTGAATGAATTGATCGTAAATTATAATATTTTACGATTTCTGTCCCCTTTAAGTTTAAGCAAGAGACTAATCGTAGGGAAAATGGAATTTCAACAATGACTGCAAATCCCTCTGATATCATTTGAGAATACAAATTCTTATTGTACCCAAAAAGTTGATTTTGGTTCGAATCATTAGCGGAACTAATAAAATGATTCTGTTGATACATTCGAGAAATTAAACGTTTTACAATTAGTAAACTAGATTTATTGTCATAACCTACATTTTCCAACAAATTCGATCTATTTAAATTTAAACCATGATCATGAGCAAATGCATAAATATACTCCCGAAAGATAAGTGGGTATAGGAGGTCATGTTTCCAAGATCTATCTAGTTCTAAATATCCTTGAAATTCTGCCATTTGAAATTAGGTTTGAACCGAAAATAGGATGGGCTTTATTGGGTTATCAAATGATACATAGTACGATACAGTTAAAACAAGGTATGTATAGTAAGAAAAAGAAATCCATACCTCGGAAAAAAAAGGTAAGACTCATCAACGGATTCTCTATCTTTTCTTTTTTCACCTAATTGTTTAGGTTCATTCTCGGATAAAAAGATGTTTAGAAATCCTTTATTTTTGCAATCCAATCGCTCTTTTGATTTTGAAAAAAAAAATATCTTTATCAATATACTGCCTTCTTCTACACATTTATTTCCACCACAGAATGGAGATGGAGATAGCTAATAGTTAGGATTCATAAAAAATTGATTGATAATACACTCATGGGAAAAGCCTTTCCCGCATCAAGCACTAATATATTTTTAACGTTTAATTAGATGGGGTAATCATTCAAAATTTTAAGAACAGGAGCTCGTTACTTTTTGTTTTCCTAGAATTGGAACCTATAGCTATAGGCTATAGTAGGGCTCTATCCATTTATTTACTTGACCCAACTTTAAATTTAGTTTTTATTTCTTTGATTTTTAAATAGATTTTTTGTTCCACGCCAAAAATTCAAACAATTTACACAAGATTTTGGACCTATACGGTAAGAATGAAATATTCTTTAGAATTCTCTAAAGACTATATGATACGACATGCTGCTTTTTCCATTCATTCCTTTCAGGATCAGTCGCGGTCTTACAAACTCTACCGATGGTATAGACGAATCCGTTGCTTCATACAAATGTGTAAAAGATGCTAGCCGCACTTAAAAGCCGAGTACTCTACCGTTGAGTTAGCAACCCGAACTAAAATAATTAGAATGTATAGATACAATCGGAATCCCAATAAACAATCAATACAGAGGTTTAATTGTACAGCGAAATCAAAACATTTAAAAAAAGAAAAACAAAAATCTAAAAATTCATAATCAATTATGAACATAATAAAAATGAACAGATGCGATGAAAATCCCCCAAAAAAGTTTCAGATATAAATATCGATGAAAATCAAAATATTTGTAGATCAACTCTTATCTCTTATGTTATCCATTATTCTATTTTAATATTCTTTAATATTAAAATTCTACTTTACTTTTTAATTTAATATTCTATTAAAATGATTAAAAAAAAAAGACTGCTTGTATCACAGCAAATCAAATGAACCCTTTATTTGTATTTGAATGAAATAAAATAAAATCTATGGGACGGAGATTAAGTAGATTCATTTATCCTTAATCGGATTATATTTATTTGATACACTGTTGTCAATATGAATGTAAATGTTGAGAAAAGAATACAATGGAGAAATAGAAAAACATTATAAATTGAAATGATTATTTCAATTTTCATTTTAATTAAATTTTTCAATTTATTATAAATTGAAAAACAAGAACTAAGAATTTATGTTGGATCGGCACTAGATATATAATCGACATATATACAAAAGAGTCAAAAGAGTGTAGACGGACGAATAAATTAAAAAAAAAAAAGTATAAAAATCCCAGGTTTATTCAATTAATATCAATCAATAGAAGTATTAATATTAAGATTAAGTAAAAGTAAAAAAAGCAAGCTTAACCCTTTGCTTTTTTATTTGTTCATCGAATTCCAATGAAAAATGAAAAACACCCATTGACATGACAATAATATCAAAAATTTAAGAACAAATTGTTTATTCTCTCGATATTTTTCCCATCTATTACATCGATAAAACCACTAAAATAGATTTTTAACGTTATAAAAGACGACATTCTATAAGTAGCAAAAATAAATTAAATATGATATAAATTGAAAAGGAGAAAAAATAGCGATTATACAAAAATCTATACAAATTATCCCCACCTTAACTTTCTTTAATTTATATATATTTCATTAATTTAATTTTGGTTGATGATTAGGGCGAAGTTCCATAAAAACCCCCGCCTTCTTTGAAATATCATGAACAGTTCCTGTAGGCTGAGCGCCTTTTTCAAGGAAATATAGAATAACAGGAACGTTTAAATAGGTTTGATTCTTTATCGGATCATAAAAACCCACTTTCCGAAGAGCTCTTCCTTCTCTTCGGGATCGAACATCAATAGCAACGATTCGATAAATGGCTCATTGGGATAGATGTAGAGAACCCCCCCCAAGAAACGTATAAGAAGTTTTCTCCTCGTACGGCTCAAGAAAATTCAAGTTATGTTTATGTATAGAATTATAATGTCAAATAGATCCATAAAATCATCAAATCAATTAGACCAAGAATTCTCTTTCTTTATTATATGATTTAAATACTTGTATAATTTAAATACTTGTTTCTTACTCTTTCCCCAACAAAAAAGGATTTTCATATTTTGAATTTGCACTCTCATAACTCAAGTTGTATAACTCGCAAAGAAAACCTTTTAAGTATTTCATTTATTGAGCGGTCTCTAATCCCTTTTTTATCTGTCTCCTTTCGAATCTATTTTGATTTAATCTAGTTCTAGTTGTTAAGACAATTGAAAACGGTATTTCCTTGTTCTAGGATCCTTTATCTTTGCCTTGAATCATTGGGTTTAGACATTACTTCGGTGATATTTTATTTAATCGTTTCAAAATGGCAGCAACACACCATTTTTTGTGATTTCTTTCTATCAAAGAATCATATGAATGGTTGATTCTTGTATAATACACTTTTGATTTGAGCGAAAGGATTTTACCAATTCCAAAAAATTTTACTTTTGGATTTGAAACTTGCTTGAATTGGATCCTTTAGATTTCTATATCAAAAATAGACTTACAAAGTTGTCTCAATTTATTAATTGATACTAACCCTAGATTCTTGCCTCCGAAAAACGAATCAATACGTTCTGCTCGAGCTCCATCATGTACGATACGGTTTATATTACAACCCCCCCCAAAAAAAAAATGAGAGTTCTAGTGAACAGAACAACCGATGTCGAGCCAAAAGCACTTTCATTCCTAAATATAATAATAGAAAATAATATAAAATAATATAAAATGGTGGATGTAAGAATCCACAGTGGATTATATCCTTCAAGTCGCACGTTGCCTTCTACCACATCGTTTTAAACGAAGTTTTACCATAACATTCCTTTAGTTTGGAACCAGTATGTAATTAATTCCATTATGGAATTATGAATAGTCATCGGTTCGATCGATACTTAGTAATCTATACTTTATTTATTTTTTTTTACTTCTACTTCATATGAAATATGAAATAATGAAATCGAAAATAGGAAATAATGAAATAGAGTTTCTGAAGAAGTCTAAGCATTAACCCCAGAGACATATATTTATATATATATATATAAAAAAAAAAGATATATATAAATATATAAATCTATAATATTATAAATACTAATTATAAATATAAATAAAAATAACACGAATAAAATTCAAACAAATAAAATAAATAAGTTCTCTTTGAATCTGGATCTTCAAATAACCTGATAGGATAAATTCACCTACGTTCACACTTCTTCGAGTACTAAGAACTCCTAAGAAATCATCAATTTAATTTAATTGATTGAAAATCTTCTGACCTCCTATCATTATTCATTATTTGAATGAAATTTTATAGTAAGACCGCATTGCATTTTCTCATCATACGAGAAAGATAAATTCAGATTTGTATTAAATCATCAATGATTAAAAAAATACAATTTCTTTTTTAATGAAAAAGTGGATAAAGAATGATGGACAGGAAGATTTAGTTTGTTATTTTTTTTCATACTGATTGAAAAAAAAAAGAATCGAAAGAAAAAACTATGGAATCTATGTATGTATCAAATAGACTAAACTATTTTTACTGAAAGAAATTCTAGCTATTCTATATTTAACATTTAAAGATCACAAATAGATTCTATTACATCTGCGTGTTATTTGAATTTGATTAAATTTGTGAAAAAAGTATGATTCAGAGAAGACGCATTAAAGAATAAGAATTCAATTTTTTCAATATTAGAGCTTCAAAAGAGTAACCTTTATTCTGCTATAATATATATCGAATATTCGATGATTTATATATATGGGTTAAGTATATGATATTATTCTACTGTTTTGGATATGTGGCCGGATATGCTCTGGGACGGAAGGATTCGAACCTCCGAATAACAGGACCAAAACCCGTTGCCTTACCACTTGGCCACGCCCCATTTACATTTCTAGTTGACACTAATAAACACTAATCTTGTTATTGGTTGTTCGTCAACTTCAGTCTACATATCGATAAAATAAATTCGATTATTGATAGAATTTTGCTATGTGTAGATATAGAATTAAACTGATGAATTTATTGATCATTACATCTAATTCAATTAAGATATTGGATGTAAAGTATGATTTATTCTATTCACTTTTGATTTGAGAGTTGAAGTTGAAGGAGTTTTGATTGGACGAGTTCAAATCAAAGAAGTTTTTTTGGTCTAGCTAATTTTATTCATTTTCCCTTCGATTAACAACTCAACTTAATTAATAAATCAATCAAAATAAATACAATTATCTTCAAGAACAAAATGTTTTTTATGCTTAATATATTTAGTTTGATCTGTATCTGTCTTAATTCTGTCCTTTATTCAAGTATTTTTTTCGTCGCCAAATTGCCCGAGGCCTACGCTTTTTTAAATCCAATCGTAGATGTTATGCCAGTAATACCTGTGCTATTTTTTCTCTTAGCTTTTGTTTGGCAAGCTGCTGTAAGTTTTCGATGAGATTCTTAATACTGTCCTAGACAAATTGCTGATTTATTCGAAAAAAAAAATTTTACCAATTGATAAGATCAGATAAGTCTTAAAATATCTATGAAACCTCGATTCAAATATTGAAATTCTGGTATAACCATAATAAATCGGGATCACCACATTTCACTTCCTTATTCTGACTTTTTCCATTGCAAAATCTCTTGGCTTGGAGTCTTTCACAATTTGTAGGTATGAAAGAATATTTTTGGTAATGAAAAAATACACTTTAAATTTATATGAAAAAAAGATATTAAAAATGAATTTTTTGAAAATTCTTTTCTATTTCTAATCTAAAATCAAAAGAACTTTAGTTTATTTGTTGGTGTCAAAATAAAAATAGAAACATACATAACATAGTAAGATATGCGTTATAAAATACAAATATACAAATGGAGAATCTATTCTCTTTTTTCCTAAAAAAATAATTCTTGGAGATTGTGTAATGCTTACTCTAAAACTATTTGTTTACACGGTAGTAATATTCTTTGTCTCTCTATTTATCTTCGGATTTCTATCTAATGATCCGGGACGTAATCCTGGACGTGAAGAATAAAACTAAACAAGGTTTTTTGTTCTTTTTAGTCAAGTTTGAAATGTTCTTAGTAGGGTTTTAGCTATTTCAAATTTTTACTATAGTAAAATAAAAATAACTAAAAAAACTTAAAAAAGAACTAACTCGCGAAAAATTTGAAAGGAAATAAAAAGTTATCGACAAAAACGGAAAGAGAGGGATTCGAACCCTCGGTACGAAAAACTCGTACAACGGATTAGCAATCCGACGCTTTAGTCCACTCAGCCATCTTTCCCCAATTGAAAGAGGATAATTATTATCTTACATAAGTCAAAATAAGGCTTGAAAAAAGCCCCTTTTTCTTTATTTTATTTATAGTTTTGTTTTTAAAACAATATAATATTTAAAACTAAATAATAATAAATAAAATAAAAAGATCCCTCTTTGATTTTGTCCAAAGAAACCTTTTCTTTACACGGCTTGGCCTGGTCAGTACCTAACTGGGCCGGGCCTCTTTTGTTCCAAGGAATCAAATTCAAATTTAAAATGATTTAGATTTATTTAATTTGAAAACACAAATTCTTATTATTGATATTGAATTATTGATATTGAAACAATCATAATAAAGACTATTTCGGTTCCTTTGATATATAATCAAAAGGTCAGTTCCTATCTTAATTTCTTAGCTTTATCTTTTATTTACTTTTTTTTTCAGTAAAATATCAGTAAAGTAAACGTAAATAAAAAAAAAAAAAAATAAGATAATAAAACAAATGAACTAGGAATTTTTGAACAATGCATTTTTATGTTACGGCTTAAATAGTTTTGTCAACCCTTAATCCGTCAAAAAACTCCAGCAAAAGACTTGGTATTTAGTTATTTAAATGAGTTCTCTTTTCCTAATCTCATTAAGTCCTCGGGTTAATGTTCTAATTTGCATGATTCTTTTTTGATCCTATCTTTTGATTACGACCGAGTTTCTTGTTCGACAAAAAGTCGATTTATATATAATAATCGGATTGTAGCGGGTATAGTTTAGTGGTAAAAGTGTGATTCGTTCTATT